AGAAAATCTATAAAATGATTGGATAATTGATTTATATGAATCCTATTCGGTTGAGACCAAAAAAAAAAATGACATTCCCATAAATTTACAAGGTAATATTTCCATTTCTTCATCAGAAGAGGAGTTCCTTTTGAAGACAGAATTGATTTTCCTTGATATCTGAAATAATGGATGAAAATATCCTTGAACAACCAAAGGATGGTATGAAAATCATTACGAAAAACCACTAAAAAATGTTCTATTTTTCCAAAAAAATGTGTTCGATCAAGAAAAGCTCTAGAGGATGTTGATCGTAAATGAGAAGATTGTTTACGCAGAAAAACGAATATGGATTCCGACTCATATACATGAAAATTATATAGGAACAGAAAAAATCTTCGATTCTCTTTTGAAAAAAAGAAATTCATTTGATTTTTTTGAGTAATAAGAATATTCCAATGATGATACTCGTAGAGAAAGAGTCTCAATAAGTGCAAAAAGGGGACATCTTGTATCCAACAACGAAGGATTTGAACCAATAGTTCCAGATGGATAGGATGGGGTATTAGGATATCTAATACATGATTTAAATGTGATAATTTATCCTCTAAAAAAGGAAATATGGAATGAATTGATCGTAAATTAATAGATTTGACTATTTCTTTTTTACCTTCTAGGGAAGATACTAATCGCAGTGAGAATGGAATTTCCACAATGACTGCAAACCCCTCTGATATCATTTGAGAATCAAAAATTTTATTATACCCAACTAATTGATTTTGATTCGAATCATTAGCCAAAAAAATCAAATGCTTCTGTTGATACATTTGAGTAATTAAACGTTTAACAATTAGTAAACTATATTTATTGGCATAACCTAAATTTTCCATAGGCTCATAAGGAATCGATTTATTTAACCCATGATCATGAGCAAGTGCATAAATGTATTCCTGAAAGAGAAGTGGATATAGGAAGTCTCGTTCTCGAGATCTATTTATCTTTAAATATCCTTGTAATTCCTCCATTTTAAATTAGATTTGAACCAAAGATGGGGATTTCTTGGGCCATCAAATGATACGAAACATAGTACGATACAGCCAAAACAAGGTATCCGGGCATATAGTAAAAAAAAAAATAGATACCTTGGAGATGATTAATCAACGGATTCTCTCTTTTTCCATCCAATTGGGTTTTGTTCGTTATAACAATACCGAGATAGTTAGAAATCCTTTATTTTTGCAACCCGATCGCTCTTTTGACTTTAAGAATAAATTTTGTTTCTCAATATACTGTTTCTTCTACACATCCGTCTCCACTCAAGGATATAGTTAATAGTTAGGATTCATAAAAAAAGTGGAGAATCCACTTTTAAGGTTATGAAATAACCTTTTCCCGCACCAGGGACTAATATATTTCTAACGTATAATTAGATCGGGTAATTATTCGAATTAAGAACAGAAGCTCGTTGCTTTTTTTGTTTCCCTATAATTTGAGCTTTTCGGCTCTATCCATTTATTCACTCGATCCAAGCATGAATTGGTTTTTTTGTACCGCTCTAAGAATTAAAACTCTAAGAATACAAACAAGATTTTGTACCGATCCCGTAAGGATTAAGTACTCTTATCTTAGAGTTATTCGTTTATACGACATGCTGTTTTTTCCATTCATTCCCTCTCAGGATCAGTCGTGGTCTTACAAACTCTACCAATGGTATGGACGAATCCGTTGCTTCATCCAAATGTGTAAAAAATTCTAGCCGCACTTAAAAGCCGAGTACTCTACCGTTGAGTTAGCAACCCAAAAATTTCATTATGACGTGTAGATACGATCGGAAAAAAAGGAAAAATAGATTTTTCCTTTTTTTATTCAGAAGAGACTTCTTGTGTTGTGTCAATCGAATCCACAGAACCCATCACTTACATGAAGTTAAGTAAAAAAGAAAAACTTATAGGTCGTGGATAATATAGATCTATTTATCCATGATCAATTATATTTGATCAATACACTATTGTCAATATGAGCGTCGAGAAAAGAAATTCAAAGAATCCCATAATAAGGACTTTTGTTGGATTGGCACTTCATAGATAACCTACATAGAGAATATAAAGAGAATAAAAAAAAGTGTAAATGTAGAAAAGAAATAAGGAAGAATAAAATCTCGAGTTTATTCAATATTCATAAAGGTACATTTATAATTATATTATCCCATATGATCTCATATTACTTTACTATATTTATATATATATATATATATATTAGATTATATATTAGATATATAAAATCAATATGAATAGAACAAAAAAATGGGGAAAGGAGGAGGGGAATAGTGAAGAAAAAATGACACAAAGCTAGTCTAGGGGCACCCCTTCTTTCTTTTTAATTTTTTGTAATTAACGCGAAGTTCCTTAAGTATCTCTGGCTTCTTTGAAATATAATGAACGGTTCCCGTAGGTTGAGCTCCCTTTTCAAGTAAATATAGAATAGCGAGAACGTTTAAATAAGTTTGATTCTTTATTGGATATTGGATCGTAAAAACCCACTTTCCGAAGATCTCTTCCTTCTCTTCGGGATCGAACATCAATTGCAACGATTCGATAGATAGCTCATTGGGATAGATATAGATGAACAATTCCTCCCTTAGAAACGTATAGGAGGCTTTTTCCTCGTACGGCTTGAGAAAGAATGATTCAAATTAAAAATTTGACTCTACTTATAGTATATATTTATATATATATAGTCATAGTATATATAGTAGCAAATAGATCCATAAAATCATCAAACCAATTCAATTAAACTATGACAATGATTTTAGTCGTTTTTTATTCTTCCTTCCCGAAAAAACCGAAAAGAAAAAATAATTCGTATTTATAACTCAAGTTGGACAATTCTCAAAGAGTTCAAAGGAAAAAAACCCTGATGGCATTTCATTTATTGAGCTGTCTCTAACCAATTTTTTTGTCTCGTTTAGAATCAAAATTTTTAATTACTTATTCTGCTTCTGCTCAAATTGTGGAGACAATTGAAAATGGCGTTTTCTTCTTCCGGGATCGTTTATCTTTGTTTTGAATCATTGGGTTTAGACATTACTTGATCCTTAATCGTTTCAAAAAAGGCCTTTTGTGATTTATTGACTATCGAAGAATCATATGAACGATTGATTCCCGTGCGATACACTTTTGATCGAAATAGTTTTTCCAATTTCAACAAAAGTTTCAAATCCAAAAGGGGATTTTGTTAGAATTGAATCTTTTCAATTTCTATATCGAAGATATGCTTACGAAGTTGTTCCGACTTATTGATTAAGGAAACACAAATCATCATAAACATAATATATATTTATTGATATTGATAAACATAATATATATTTATTTTATTGAATTTATTTTCCAATTGAATCATCAATGATTTCACCCAGCTACATAAAAAAAAAACAAAGAATAAAATGATAACAAAGTAATGGATGTAATAAAGTAAAGTCAATAGAATGTATAAAACAACCCTCTGATACAATCGTTATATTGATTTACAATTCTAAATTAGAACCCAATGCGAAATCAAAAAAACTAGGTAAAAATACATCTGTTACATATTGAACTTTCTTTTTTGTTAATTTGTTAATAAGATCCGGAAGACAGACATCCATATTAAAATTTATACCACCCATTGCGGATTAACTCCCATCTACTGACAAATTTTATGGGTCTCATGAGTCCTAAATAAAAAAGGAAGGTCCTCTTACGGTATGCTGGACAATCTTGTATAAGTGAAAAGACAAACAGATACATATTTTTTTTTTACCCAAAACAAACTTGTTTTGGGAGTCTTAATCCCAGCAATTAAATTAGTACCAAAGCCCCCTACCTACTGTTTAGAATTCAGCATCAAGATAGAATTAGTACCCTATTTTCTTTAGAGATAAGAATATAAAAGAAATAAGGAATATGGGGCTTTCACATTTCGATTCAGAATGCAGGATTGATAATTCAAAATAAAATAAATAGATATAGGACGTAAAGTTTTTCTAAGTAACTAACTTCAATATGAAGTTGAGCAAGACATGCCACTGAACATCCTATTTTATTTTTTTTTTATTAGAAATTCTACATTGATCCATATTCCTATCCTATCCAGGATCACAAATAGATTCTGTATGTCATCGGTACTCGGATTTGGTTTGTGAGAAAGAAAGTCAAAGATATGATTCTTTTCTGAGTCATTATAATTATAATATAAATCATAAACAAGGAACTAGAACTATTAAATAAATAAACATTACACTCTTAAACTAAAGAGAAGATTTTTAAAAGAACAAAAAAATCTTTATGAATTGGACGGCTCTGGGACGGAAGGATTCGAACCTCCGAGTCGCGGGACCAAAACCCGTTGCCTTACCACTTGGCCACGCCCCATTGAAATTTCTATTCAACACTAATAAACACTAATATAGGTATTGGTTGTTCGTCAATTCCCGCCCAAATATCCATGGAATCCATTAGATTGTTACTAAGATTTGACACGTGTAGTTGTAAAATAAAACTGAATTTATTGATCATTACATAGAATTCAATTAAGATATTGTATGAAAATATGATTCCTTCTATTTTCGTTTGAGAATAGAAGGATTTTTGATTGGGTTAGTCAAAGAAAAAGAAGGATTTTTTGGTCTATTTGAACTTTCTTCATTTTTACCTTATATCGATAACTCAATCAAAATACAATTATCTCCAAGAATAAAACATTTGTTATGCTTAATATCTTTAGTTTGATCTGTATCTATCTTAATTCTATACTTCATTCGAGTCATTTTTTCTTTGCCAAATTGCCCGAGGCTTATGCTTTTTTCAATCCAATCGTAGATGTTATGCCAGTCATACCTTTGTTCTTTTTTCTCTTAGCCTTTGTTTGGCAAGCTGCTGTCAGTTTTCGATAAAATCTTTAATACTGTCCTACAAACAAAACATTCAAGATTTTTTCAATAAAAAAAAAGATTCTAACAATCAATTGATAAGATCAGATAAGTCTTACATTGTGAACCCTCAATTCAAACATGGAAATTCTTGGATAAGCGCGATGAATCTAGATCACCTCACTTCCTCATTCTAACCTTCTACTTCCAGTGAACAAGGACCCTATACTATATAGGTATAGGGTCCCCACAATAAAAAACTAATTGAATTGTGTTGTGCGCATAAAAGATAATTTTAATACCGAAAGAGTCTTCTTGTCTTAGTCTTATTACAAATAAATTTATGAAACTTCCTTTCTTTTAGAGAAACCACTTTATTTCTTGGTTTGGTGTCAAAATGGAATATGTGGTATAAAAATGGATAATCTATTCCCTTTTTACCAAAAATGATCTTATCTTGGAGATTTTGTAATGCTTACTCTCAAACTCTTCGTTTACACAGTGGTGATATTCTTTGTTTCTCTCTTCATCTTCGGATTCCTATCTAATGATCCGGGACGTAATCCTGGACGTGAGGAATAAAAAAATAAGGGATTTTTTCTTGCTTTATTTCTGAATTTTATTATGATTTTATCTATTCTAGATATCTAACTATGCTATGATAAAAAAGTGCTCGAGATTTTATTTCGAATTTGAAATAAAATCTCAAGTCATCAGAATAAAGATAAACGGAAAGAGAGGGATTCGAACCCTCGGTACGAATAACTCATACAACGGATTAGCAATCCGACGCTTTAGTCCACTCAGCCATCTCTCCCAATTAAACAAAGGATAATTACTATGTTACACATGAAGTAAAGAAATACACATGAAGTAAAGAAAAAATCTTTCTTTTTCTTTCTTTATTCTAGACTATAGAATCAATTATAGATACCACTACAAAAGATACAAATTTTTAAAGTTTTTCAGCAATTAAATTACATTTAGATAACGGGAATACCCGCAAAAAATAAAGTAAATTAAATAAAGAATACCCTTTTTTTTTTCGATTTCGTATGAAAGCTTCTTTTATTCCCCGGCCTGGATAGGTACTGACCAGGCCGTTTATTGTTTTGTTCCAATGAATCATACATGAAATTATTCATCTGATTTGAAAACAAAAATACATTGCATCAACAACAATATAGGTGTTTTTTTTATTCCTATGATATAGGCGATATAGGATAATAAGTGCCATTTCTTATTATTCATGTTATTTTCCAACTTTTCTTTATCTCGATTTAGAATTTAAAAAAGAATAAAATAGAGCTGTGGATTCTTACACAATTTCTTTTTATGTTCTGACTTCAATGGTTCTTTCGGACCACACCTGTCACTAAATAACTCACCCAAGATAGAACTTGTTATTTCAATAGGCTTTCCTTTGCCTATCTCATCAAGTTCTCCCCGAAAAAAACGTCAACATTCTAATTTCATTATTTTGTTCCGATCCTATCTTGATTACGTACGATGATCTTGTTCGACAAATGATCCATTCATATACAATAATCACATTGTAGCGGGTATAGTTTAGTGGTAAAAGTGTGATTCGTTCTATTAACAACTGAAATAGTTAAGGGGTCTTTCGGTTTTATTCATATTCCGTTCCGATTAAAAACTTTATTTCTTAGAAAGGATTTCATCCTTTACCTCTCAATAAACGATTTGAGGAAGAATATACATTCTCGTGATTTGTATCCAAAGGTCAATTATAAATATTATAAATTCCCAAAATTGGATTATGGAATCGCGAAGCATAATTTTTTTTTGAATTGGATAAAGACTTCCAATTGAATGAGTATGAGTAAAGAATCCATGGAGGGAGATACACAAAGTATTTTTCTAATCGTAACTAGATCTTCAATTTTTTTTAGAGGGGAGATTGGAGCAAAATAGCTATAAAAATTAAACGATGACTTTGGTTTACTAAAGCCATCTATATATTGTTTCAGCTCGGTGGAAACACAATTATTTTCCTCAGGATTCGCACAAGTAGAAATAAAGAACGAAGTAACTAGAAGGATTTGTTATAATTCCACTCTTCTAGAGGGATCATCTAAAAAGCGAGTTGTTTTGGATGCATTCAGGCAGAAAAGCTGACATAGATGTTATGGTTCTAATTTTTTTTATTTGTATTACGTTTACGACTTAGATCTGGGACTCGATCTTCCATAAAGGAGCCGAATGAAACCAAAGTTTCATGTTCGGTTTTGAATTAGAGACGTTCAAATTTTAAATGATGAATTGACGTCGACTATAACCCCTAGCCTTCCAAGCTAACGATGCGGGTTCGATTCCCGCTACCCGCTATAGCTATATATTTATTATGATAATAACGCATATATCATTAATGTGAATAAATGTAAATACACCTCTTTTTTATTCCCGAAATTCTTTCACATACAATCCAAAAATTTTTTTACGTTACGAGCAGGATATCATATCAAGATAGGAAAGGCAAAAAATTAGAAATAAAAAAGTCGGAATGAAAAGCGTCCATTGTCTAATGGATAGGACAGAGGTCTTCTAAACCTTTTGTATAGGTTCAAATCCTATTGGACGCAATTTATTTCCAT